ATCTCAGTTTGCCCTAGAAGTAGCTGCTACCGAAGTTCTAGTTGTCTGAGTTCCCGCTTCCTGAGTTGGAGTTGAGGGCGAAAGAAGCTCGTACTCTTTCTCAGTTCCCGGGGATACTAGGTCTTTTTCTTAGGCAGAGCTCTCTCTGTCTTTCGTACTTCCAGCTTCCATAACTAGTTATTTGCGGAGCTTTCTTCTTTCTATTTCAACTGGGATGTTCTACCTTCTTACAGGAGCAGAGGGTAAGGAAGGCTGCCTCAATGGCCCTTTTTTCGAAGTTTTTAAAATGCGGAAGTCAGAAGAGCACCTAGAGAAAAAGTAGAAGAGAGGCCTCTTCTCAGCAGCAAGGCAGGAATCTCTCTTTAAACAACAGCCCTTTCGGTTAAGAGGTCTGGAACAGGAAAGAAGGAAGACGTCTTTGAGTTAGTAAGTTGGTAATCCAGTCTTTTCTTCTTCCTTTAACAGAAGTAACTCTGTCTATCTACAAGGTGGTATTAGACCTCTCTCTCCTTTTCTTGAATAAGTCAGTCTTTCGATCTTCTAAGAGATCAAGAAGACGTAGGAGAGAGAGCTTCCACCATATAGAGGAAATCCACATCTCGACCAGGAGATAGAGCTCATCTACTACACCTTTCTAATAAAGAAAAAATATCATTTCTTTTCAGCCTCTCTGGAAAGAAGATCCCAATAGCCGGGCTCAATCAGGAATGAAGTTAGTTGACATCTTTCAAGGTCCTAGTTCATTCTCTGAATGAGGGAGAGAGATCACTATCTCTAGGGTAAGGCAAGGGGAGGCTGAGCGGAAATCAATCATTCTGAATATTCACACGGGAAACATCTCTTTCTGTCTTTTCTACTTCTCTTTCTGTGGTCTTTATCTAAAGGAATGGCGAAACAAACCCTAGCCGGGGGTACATCGGCATAGGAATACGAAGTTGTCTTATGGTACTACTCTCTCCTCGAGATCGAAGCTCTATGCTGCCGTACGTGCGGTTAACCACGATTAATGGTATTTCTTCTTTTCATATGATGTCATATGAAGTATACTTTTGTGAGGGTAGAAAGTACCCTTCAACGACCTGGGAACCACTCAAAATGGAATGACTCTTATATAACCTATAACCCCAACATTTATAAAAAAAGGCATTTTTCGGGGAATAGCCCTCTTCGAATCATAACTTAGAACACACTAATTGGAATTACTTAAGAGACATGCTAATAGAAGAGCACCACCGAACACTGTGGATCCCACACCCTTATAAACCTCAGACTGCATGGCTTTATTGCACTCGTTAAGACAGTGCTTAAGTGTTTTAGCTCTATCAAGAGGTTCGAATACCGGCTCTATCAAAGCAGGAACACTGTCTTGATTCAGGCAATCAGAATCAAAGATAGATAATATCTCAGGCGGCCATATGATATGCTCAGGAAGTAAACCCCACCACACAGTAAGACCTAGAGCCATAGATTGAAATATAACTGAATTCGAGAGCTTAACACCGAAAGGTGAGCCAATAGAGCGAAGACCACCCATAGAGATTTCTTTAGATAATTCGTTTGAAAACCTGAATCAGGTAAATTAAAACAACTTAGGATTATTTACGGAGAACATTCAAATGATCGAGCGGAGAGAACCCATGCAAAGACTATCCATACCAGGCGTAGTTTTCACTATCTTATAGCCCTTCAAAGCAGTACTACGGGAGGGTTGTTTTTGTATAAGCGCTGCCCCCAAAGAAAAAGGATTATGATAATTAGGGTCCAGCGGAGAGTAACGGATATTGTGAGGACTAACCCGGGTAGAAGGCGTACTACTAGTAAGACTAGGGTAATATTCCCGCGTGGTGTAAACTTATCAACGGGAACACGCACATCATGCCTAATAGTAGAAAAAGTTGAATTCATGTTACTTAAAGTAGAGTGAGGGATACCCATAGAATGGAGACTTTGAAAGAAATTTTCTATTTCAAAAAGAAGAATTTATTCTAAATAGATATAAATAATATTCGAAAATCAAATTTCTTTCATTGAACTTTATACAGTTGATCCAGCAGAAGCAGGGGTGGTAGTACCTCGCCCCGGATCCCTTCCAGTTTGAAATTCATAGCCTTAGACCCCGTTGGCTCAGCAGCATCAGTAGCAGGGGTATAGGCGGAACCCATTTCAATTGATCCATATACGGAGCCAGAGCCAGTAGTTTCACCCGCGGCATAAGTACCCATTAATGAAAAGAAAAGCGGAGGCGGAGGCCTGCCACCCTGGGAATTAGGTAATTGATGTCGCTCCTAACTGTGTTGAATGTAGAGGAGTGAGTACTTTCATTCTTAAAAAAGCTTTCTCAACGCGCCTTAGATGCTTAGTATATCGCCCTTCGTCGATCCTTTTTGAATAGAAAGAAATAGGCTGGCTGTGTGAAAGATGCGCAGGGGTGTTTTCACGTCTCACCGTAGTGCCCGGTACAATGCATTGAAAAGGTTCAGTTAGATAGTTCGGGTACAGGCTTAGAAAAAAAGATCGAGAGGTAGATAGGAATACGTTATGATCGATCAAGACCCGCAGTTCCTCGGTTAGCTAGTAAGATAAACAAGGAATGCCTACAAGGTGGAGCATAAGAAGCAGGGGAGGGCCATCAAGTATCGCGTACACTTGGTGAATCTTAACTTCCAGACGTTCTCACAGCTCATCCAAGCATAGCATCTTGAAGGAGAACTATTGCAGAATAATGGAGGTAGGCGGGTATGCCTTAAGAAGACAGCTTCTCAGCGTCAGGATAAGCGGAATAGTAGAGACAGCAGAAGGGGCTAGTAAGAATATGTAGAGTATCGGCACTGCGGAACCCCAATCTCTTTCTGGTTTAGTGATATAATGATATAGGCAAGAGCATGTAGGGCAATGACCTCTTTCTTTCCTCACAACCAAAGCTACTTATTACGATATAAGAAGACAGCATATAACCAATTGGGGAATGGTATAACTAATGTAGTGGTTGGTAGTGGTGAAGGCGCTGTCAGCGGCTTCGATCCGAAGGCGTAACTCTTCCCCTCGGAACGGAATTTTTATTTAGATGTTGTCTCCCTCACTCTTCTCTTCCGCCTTCACTGAGACAAAAGAGTGAAGTCAAGGCTCCTTCCGTAGACTAAAGAATAGGTACTTACGAGAATGAGTAGTTGCGAGCTTTAATTCAAGCCGACTCTTGCCAATTACACATTTTTTTTTACTAGGATCAGTTTCCAACCCTCTTTTCGTCAACTGAGGTATCGAATTTTGCGTGGACTTCAGTATCAGTTGTTGTGGAAGCGATCCGCGCTAGCCTATTACGTTTTTCAGCAGCAAGCTACGATCGACTCCTACTTACTTTAAGCTTCTCTCTCTTCCGATGGTACCGTAAACAGGTATCTCCTTTGAAGGAGACGAAATGAATAGAATGCTTTTTACTAGATATGAAGCAACTTTTAAGATTCTTAGAGATATATGGAAGTCGTTTAGATCAGACCCGTGGCTTAATCATACAGATATTTTACTATTAGATTGCGTCCGACCTTCTCGCTTTCGAGGTAGATGCCTATCCCCTAAGCAAAAGATAGCGTTATTTGCAATGAAACTCCCAACTAGAATAGAATGCGGGAACGACGCAAGATAGATGGAAGAGGCAATGACTCTTCTCGGGAGAGGGTCAAAATACGATAGCGTAGCTGCTCCTACTTCTAGTGAGAGTGACCCCGGATAGAGGATCTTATATTGGTACGCTTTCGCAATTGCAGGAATAGATCCACTAAAGGAAAGTAGCTTGATTGATTCGAATCACGCGAGTGACAAGGGAGAGGGAAACGACAGTTTGTGCTCGACCGATAGAGTCGATTTGAGTGCTCGACCATAAGGGATGTCACTCTTTTCCTTTTATTTTCGCTAAGCCCTCTTTATTGAAAGCGGAAAGTCGGACCATCAATGATCGGAGACGCAGTGACCAAAACACCTAAAAGGGGAAGTTCGTTTTATTATTTTTGAATTATGCCTCTGTATGACGGATTGATTGATAGTAGGAACGATACAAGCATATGTGCGCGTCTCAAGACATGAGGAAAATGAAACAAACCCCTCATAACATTACTTATCACTTGATCAATCACAATCTTAAGCTGAAAGAATCCCGGAAACTACGGAAAATTAGTGTTTTCCATCTCCGCCCACAATGCCCCTTTAAATACGTTCCAAAATCTTTCTTGAGGACTCTGACTCTGTCTATGAAACAGTAGAAGGGGGAGATTCGCTTTTGCTCAGTAGGAGCTTTTACTACTACTACTGCCTTTCTCGATCCAATGAAAGTTTGAGTTTGGCTTTGCCATGGTATGTGAGGAAAGCGGGGGGATATATCTCTTAAAAGCAACTCTTTCTAGAGAACAACGATAAGGTCAAGCAAAGCGCTCCAACGAAAGGGGCGCAGCGCGCACATAACTCCTTGATGCTTGATTTTGAGACCTAAAAATATTTTTCCTGCTTTTTCTTACTACCATTTCTCATCCCTTTTTCTTCACTTTAAGAAGATCAGATAATTGTGTTATAAGCTCGGGAGAACTAGGTCTTCTTATTCTTTTCTGCTACGCTTATCCACAAGTTCCATAAGTGTGAGCAGTACGAGCGGAAAGGCTCCCATACTGTTTGGTGTAGGGCAGGGGGCATAGATGCCAAACAAACCTGACCCCTCTCTATCTTAGTAGAAACGAGAAAGCGTTGCATAGGAAGACAAGAAAAGAAGCGGCAGAGGCAGCAGAACAGAGATGATTCCCCATCGCTCTCTTCTTCCTAAAGCCAATTCTTCACTCAACGGACTTGAACCGGAAAGATTTTGCTTTCTTATGATGACCTACTCGAGAGAGTACGATACATCGGTGTAAAAGATTGAGCGGAATCTGCTATTGGGTTAGCCATTTTCGTTATTACTTTCCGAGTCCGAGGGACTATTGCTGTAGAATTTATTAATAGCATTCAAGGTTAAACATGACTCCTAGAGAGTTACCAAAATAAAATACGAAGAGAACGAAAGGAGAAGAGAAGAGATTTCAACTATAATAACAGATCACAATTACGAGAAAGAATGGATACCGATGCCAAGAGAAAGGGAGAGGTAAATGTTCATGACGGCTAGCCCTTTCTACCAAGAAGAACGGGTATTTATTTACCTTATGGGATACGATGGACCCCACCTCTTACCTCTCTTTTCTTAGTAGATCGGCCTAACAAAGAAGGAGGAGTTCCGCTCCCATCTTGCTGTCTGTTTCCAGGGGCAATAGTGTAACAACTGGGCTTTCAGACCCTGACGTAGATACATTTTTAGATGAATAGTCAAATCCAGATGAACCGGGGGGAACCTGACTCAGCAGAGCTGGCTGCTTCATAGCCTTCGGCCGGCTCGAAAAAATGGATTAGAGCAGGACCCTTAAACCTAATCCTTCTATAGAAAAATGATTCTTTCTCCTCGCATCGACATTTGGGGATGGGCTTGTTGAACCATCGACTCCAGGACCGTCGTGTCCTGCCGCTTTACCACTACCCTAAACGAATAAGTAAGTAAGTAAGATTTCCTCGTTCTGCTATGCCTATCTCCGTTTTAGGAAATTTTTATTTTGAAAACGGAATATGCGAGAGTTGGTTTCTCTGACTCAGGAGCTAAGGTGTTCGCGGATCTAAGTGGGGAAAGTCTTCCTCGTAACCTCTTTCGTGTTGAACTCTTTTCTCAGTCTCAGGAGGAATAAGATGAATAATCTGCTCTCATGAGCGGAGTCGTAAGAAAACGTTATGATTTTCGGGGTTAGCGGGCTTACCTCGTGGAATGGCCGTTGAATGGCCTCGGAGTGAACGGGGGTACCTCAAATAATAAATAATACTTTCTTTTTTTCTTCTTTGCTACCTTTAGGAGGTCTCCGACTTCTATCTGTGACATTACCATATGCGTGCCGTTCAATTAGGACTTCCTCAAGTCCAGTAGCACGTTGAGAGAGTTCATCGAAAGTAGTAGGGCCTCCAGCAATCAAGCCCGGGCGCAGTTCAATGCGGATTCCCGCAATACAAATTTATCCCAATTTCTCTTCTGGGATAGATTCTGCTAACTGATTTCGTGGGAGAAAGGCTTGCTAATAAACGGAATTGTTCTATAGCTCAACCGACCCCTCGGGTTTTCTTGTTTACTACGCCGTAAATCTTCCGACGTGATAGATTTCCTCAAAGAAGGAAAGGAGCATAATAACTCAAACAACTTGTCTCAGGACCTAATAGATCCCGCTTTCAGTCTGGAGCGGAAAGCGTTCCTTCGGAGTGGGAACTGCTTGATAAGCAGCTTTTCATGTCAAAGAGGATAACACTGCCGCTCTTTCTGGTTTCATTCAACTGCCACTAAACCATATGCTTAACACATATCATGGGAGGTGGGATAGAGCTAATTCTGGGATCGAATCCATCTCTACGCAGAAAGATCTATGCTAGGATGACACCGCTATCCCACTGATTGATGGAGCCGTATGACATGAAAAGCCTTTTCTTTATTTCATTGAAATTGGCTTGGTCTTATTTGAGCCGAGAGTGAGGTGCTTCTTATAATAAGTTCAGTATGCCAGAACCATATGGCAAGCAAGAGCTAATGTTATGCTTTCAATAAGAAGGAGCAGCTTTCCGTTTTCTATTTTCATTATGTTACTCCTCTTGTTGATCTAAAACTCGTAAGTAAGGTTACGGTTCTTTCTCTTTCTCCATCTATCTGAGTTGAGCTAGAAGCAGTTAACAAGATTAGAATGACTTCTTTGTTTACTTCTTAAATGAGACGGAAAGGTTGCTGAAAGTCTATCTCAGATGTAGGACAAGTTGACTGGAAGGTAACAGTGGAAAGCAAGTTCCTGTTTTGAATTCACTCCAGATCAAGAGTGAAATGATGACCTTAACTTGGGTACGCTCACAGAGAAGAGGTTCACATCCAATCAGAGCTCATAGGGCACAGGGAGCTTACAGGTCACGGCTACTATTATACATCTTTATATAGCAAGAACGTGTGAATGAACTGACAAAGCCGGAGGTTGTTCTCTTTTTCGTAGTTGCTTGTAGTAATCTTTCTTTAATCGAGATTGGCTACGTAAGAGGGAAAGACTGCACCTACCCCGGCGAAGGGCTATAGATGTAGTCTTTTCGATATGGATATCGGTATGAATCAAGATGGTGAACTTAGTTTGAAACATAGTGGTTATTGCACCACCCGCCCTTCTATAGAGCATTTCGTTGGAAGCTGTACTGTAAGGCAGGCAGCAAAAGCTGTGTCCGTCAGATAAGTTCGAAATAAAGAAATTCAGAAATAAAAGTCGGGAGAAAGGGCACTATCCCTTCTTTTCATTGAGTGAGATTGAATGAAGGGATCGGGAACTCAACTATCGCTGAAAAGAAACCCGTAATTTCTTTCTGCATTGAGGCGGGGTGATAGGGGCAACCTTCGAGCCAATCGAACCAATCAATCATAATTCACAAATTGGACCGAGCATCGGACATCAAACAGAACACCAATAAAGCACCCCCCTTGATTTCGTTCCTCTCCTCTCGATTCAAGGCAATGGACTCTCAGTCCTGCTTTTGTTCCCTCGACCGGCTCCACTCCGAATCCACCATCGCTGGAAATCCAGTCTATATAGAAAGGAATGCCATCCATCTCCGGCTATCCCTGAACCCCAAGCAGGGGATAACCTGCCACCCTCTACTCTATCTCTTGGTATCGAATCCCAAGCTCTCGAACCTTGCCCCCGACCCAAATCCTACCCGTTTTCATATGGGCCAAATGGAAAAAGTAGACTTCCGGATGCCCGCTTAGAGGGAGAGTTGGATGGGCACACACCGTCAGCTATATGTGGATGGAATTCGGTGGGTTCAGGAGGGCCTTTCTTAAGGCAAGCACTAGCTCCCTCATATCAGCAAAATGGTTGCAAATCAATCGATTTGGATGTCGACCGGCCGGGAAAGAGGCCTTTCCCATGAAAACGTCAGCTATATGGAAATGGAGCAAATGAACCTCCTCTGACCCTGACGGAACGGAACGTAATTTAAATAGCGATCATACTATCCAATTTCCATCCATCCCGCACCCACGTCCGAAAATACGTATATAATAGTAGATTCACTACCGCCTCCATACTTATTTAATACGTCTTTTTCCCACATTAATAAGTACCCCTGTTTCCTTTAAAACGCTAGTGCCCGGATCTCGTTCTCCTATCTTTGATACTTCCTTAACGGTAGCTTTAAAGGACATGTAACGTGCGTAGCTTGTTCCACAATGAAACGGCAGGTATCCCCATCCCCTCACCTAATACCCGCTACTCAGGGTTGAAAGTAGCTAAATCGCCTGTATAACAGATCTACGAATAGCCAACGCCTCTAACAACGTATTTAAGGGGGTTCCTTACCTTAGGCACCTTCACATCTACATCTACTTATAACAAGCACGTACACACAAGCAAGCTTGAATCCTGTTATCTTAACTGAGAATGCCGTTACTTATAGCCTTTTAACGGCAGCTACACATTGGTCGAGACTCACACGACAGTCGATACTCAGGATTTCGTTTAGCTAAGTGGCCTGTAGACTAGAATAGTAAACCTCACCCTAATTTAACATCTGCTTGAACTCCCGATCTACTTTTAAACAAAAAACTTCTCGAGGTATATGAATTCCCTGGTTACTTTCTTTCCAAAGCCCCGCATGAGCAAGCCAAGCTACTCACTAAGACTGCCCAAGCTACTCATGCCAAGCAGCTAACTTCGAGACAGGCAAACTTCGAGCTAGAACTAATGGATTAGCATTAATAGTCAGTTCCCCGGGGGGATTTCTTTCCTATGCTTGCTGGCTAAACAGAGTTGCCTTCCACACGCCTTCTTACTTTCACTTACCGGACCGGATAGTTACGTAGGCACTTGACCTTGAGTCTCAGGTTCAAGTCTCAGTTCCGCTTGAACTGTACTCGCTAACGGAAAAGCAGTTGTTTTCTATAAGTCGATTCCAAGACCTTTTTTTCGATTGGGTATGATATTTGCCCTACTCGATGAGAGTACCGCTTGCTAACGAAAGTAGTTTGTCTACTAGCTAAAGTTTCCTCTATCTTCTGTTCTGCTTGGCTTGCAACAAAGAGCTTGACTTTCAAGTAGTACTTCCCGGCCCGGAACAATCAAAGAAGTAGCTTTTCTTCGAGTGCCGAAACTGTACGCATCTCCCGACACTTCACTAACGGTTTTCTTTCTCTAAGCTAAGTCACTTGAACAAAGACCTTCTTACCTTTAGGGCTTTCCCGACTGCCTTCCTTCAGATTCAAAGTCTCTAAGTGGCGCTTCCCCTCTGCCAATAGTACCTCAAGAGATCTAATAAGTATGCCCTACCCTAAGGCGAGTTCGAATAGCCGAGCAAGGGACGGCCCCACACGAGTAATGGCTACGGCCCCAGCTAGGCGATAAAAACTGTCTTAAAATATGTCTTGCTGTTATGAGCTGTAAGCCCCCATTTGAGATATCCCCACCAAGGCCCGTTCAAAGGCCCCTACAGGAAGCCACTTGAACGAAAGTTCAAGAGAAGAGAGGAGGAAGCCACTTTAGCCGAAAGTTCAGGATAGAAAAGCAACTTGACCGAAGGTTCAGGATCTGCAATTGAAGAGAGCGTCAAGCGAGGAGATGAAGAATCAACAGAATCCACAGCTGCTGCCACCGTTGCCTCTGATCTCGCCAACAGAGGATGAAATTCATATCTAGTTCCGTACCGTAAAGTAAAGTTAATTCCGTGTAGTCACGTGTAGGAAGGGCCGAAGCCGAACAACCTGACGCGCGTAGGCTTTTAAGCCGTATCTCCTTGATTTGCTGGCTATAGGAAAGGTGAAGAATGGGCTGTAAACACAAGAGACCATAAACTACGGTTCTGTATGTATGGAGAGGGAGACAGGGTGGAAGGTGGTCCAAATAGGAGAGCAGCTTTTTTGCCCACTTCTCTTACTGATGTGGCATTTTTCCTTCTTTCAAGGAGGTTTCGGTTTCTTTTTCTCGTCGTCTGTATTAGGTATCGGTTTCTCTTTCTCCTCGTCTGTATTAGTCACCTCTGTTGGTTCTTCTTCGATAGCATCAATAAAATGGCACTATTGGAAAAGATGGTAGAATAATCGGCTTCTTGCACAAGCCCGTCAAAGAGGGCATTCGATAGCATCCTCTTCTGGGCATCTAGATCGATTCCTAAGACCCTCTTATGCGCTACGTCCTACTCCTACTGCTGATAGATGCGTCGATTCGCTTGACTGCTTTCCTGTCTCAACAATAATATAAGAAGGGAAATCAGTCCTGCCTAATTTCTTATCCTCCGTATAGTCAAGGGCGTATTTTCTGTATTCTCTCCCCCTTCTCTGTGCGCACCGGTAATTCCTTCACAGTTCAAACTCCCTTCGACTGCTAACTCTTAGCAATATCCTTTCTTATATACTTGCAGTTCAGTTCCAAGCCTTACCTTAGGGCAATGATAAGATAAAGAACCGCTCCGCACCTTCCCTATGTGCAATGCAAGAAGTTCCTTAACAACTCACTAGCATCCTCCTCTGGGCATCTATCTAATAGATGTGTCAAAGAGCGTATTCGTCGCAAACAAAACAACCTATTCAACTAGTTGCATTCTGTAAGAACAAGAGCGTATTCTCTGCATCTTCGATTTCCTGGTATTCAAAGGGGCTACGCGGCCAGAAAGAAAGAAAGAAATCCTGCAACCCGAGGATATTGTTAAAGCATAGTTTCACCCTGAGCAATGAAGATAGGGAACTTGCCCAAACCAATAGCATGATTACAAAAGCATACGCTTTGTTCTTACGAAGACTAACCGGGAAGGATGGTTTGCAAGGAGGTCTACTGGCAGAGCAGAACCTCAGGCCCTACTACCAAAGGACAATATCCGCCGAGCCTTGATACAATCAAACGAGGATTCATACAGCATTCCTACGAAAGAAAAGATACTATGAAATCCGGGATTCCGAGTTAAGGACGAGCGAAGGAAGACATATATACCCCTTAACGGAATGCAAGCCATAGCCTCTCCAGACAATCACTTACCTTACCGAAGCTACAAACGAACAAGAGGAGGCCAAATACGAAGGTGCAATGGCTACAACGGGGAAGGATCCTCCCAGCATGTTCCCTCCAAAGGCTTTCTCAGCCGACGATGGAAGCAAAAGATGACTCGACCAAAGCCGTTCCCAAAGTTATTAGGGAGAAGTTCCCTTAACTGAATGAAAGTCACAGCTCAGTCGAACTTCCTAATCCAATCCACATGAACCTTAACAACTTAACCACTAATGATTGAAAAATTGCTAAACCAAGACTCCTTAGCGAACAAGAATTTCCTTATTTGATGCAAGATTCTATACACGTACCAGTTACGCGAACCAGCTCCATCATCCACATCTCATATGCCATTGGCGGGGGTCCCATTCGTCATGTGCCCTTTTACGGGATCCCATTCCCAGTAAGTAGACTTGAACCCATACCCTTGATTCCCGCCTTGAGCCTCAGCCCGAAGGACCAAAGGTTGCTGTTTGGTCTGGATAAGCAGGCAGGGACAGGCTCCTCGAGCAGATACCATTACAATGGAGAAGCTCATCTTCCCATTACCGGCGGAGAACTCAAGGGCTCCAAACTCCTTAGGTCTTGTTTTGTAAGCTTGAAGCTTTGAAACCTGTCGAGATTAACCTCCACTAACCTAAGCTTACCAGATCAAGTAGATCACTACCGAAACCCGTACCGTACACGCTGCTTTCTCGGCTTCGCCTCTTTCTGACAACGCCGACCCTCCCCGTACGCTTTGAGGGACTGAGCCTTCGGATCCCACCTTATTGGTCTTCTTTCCGCTGTCGCTGAGAAATGCCCTCCTTTTGGCTTCGCCTTGTGGTCAGAACCGAGACAGATGGTTTTGGTACAGAATAGAAATGTCACCAAAACCGCCTTATCAGTGGATCTCTCTCCGTCCTATCGTACCTCTAGCAAACAACAAAGATGAACTTCGAGCTGCTGAACCGGGCATTGAACAACGGTATATTGTTTTTCTGCTTGTTTTGGAAGCTTGAAACGACAGACAAGTGGTGACTATGAGACGGCTTGCTACTGAGCTTCTTGTGTTCCATCTTTCTTTATTGTGGGGTCCGCGCAACAAGAGCGCTTCCTCTTTTTCTTTGCCACCATGAGACGTCGCCTTCACTGGTTCTTGGGGGTTGGAATAGTAGGCGAGCTTCCCCGCCTTGTTCTCTGCGGTCATTCTCGCTGTCCTTGCTGGGACAGCCATTAAAGGGTTCGTAGATTGCTATCGGCTATGATGAAGTGCTTTTCTTAATGAGGAGTGAATTTCAAAGAAGGAGATTTTGAAAAAGGGCAGATCAGAAAGACCGCAAATGTGGACCAAGTCAGTACATTGCAGTCAGCAACTCCGAATCAGAAAGGAGTCAACGCCAGAGGGCAGGCACAGCCGGTCGTGCAGCCTGTTATGCAGCCTGTTCAGCCAGCGATTCAACCGCTTGTATTACCAGAAACCGGCAGTTCAACAGAATACTTCAGCCAACATTGTCAGGCATCAGCAGGTTCATCCGTCCAGTTTGATCACCAAGCATTATGTAAACAGACCAGAGAATGGAAATTCTTCGGTCCAGGAACCGCTTATTGTGAGAAAGGCTCAAAGCATTACTACAGTGGAAGTACAAAGGCCGATAGAAGCACCCACATGTCAAGTACAGTCGATGGTTGAAGACAGGAACCTCCAGAAGCAGACGGCAGCATGCGTGTATGATGACATCTTCGACGAAGACTCCTTTTATTTTTAGATAAAGCAATACATTGTTCCACTTGAGAAGATGAAGGCCAGAAATGCACCATCAACCACAGTACAATCTCCACCGCCATCAGCATTGCCATTTCCGCATAATTTGGTGAATCCGGCCTCCAAGATCATAAAGTCTCCGCCACCATCCGAAGTTCCACAGCCACGGGTTATCATTCCGCCATCCAGCGTGTCGACGAAAGAAGCTTGAATTTCAATGCAAATTATAGCAAAGTTAGAGACCCTCATTGTACTGGTGGTACTATCCAAGTAGAGAGGATTCCCAATGTTGCTTCCTAGGTATTCCATTCCTTCCGGTGTCCACAGAACCAGAGGAACATTATCAAACTTAACCCATATTGGGATACTAGCAAAGCTGCTTTTGGAGAGATGCTCTCCCGGTTGGTTGGCATTTCTTAAGAATCAAAAGCTTCCCAGCTATATGGTATGGTCCTACGCCTAGGACAGCATTGCAATTTTCTTCACTCCTCAATTTAAAAACATAGAAGCCATTATCAAGGAGCATGACATCTTCAAGAGCTTGCTCCCAAGTCTTAGAAGCCCATTCTTTCACAAGATTCAAAGGGAGTGCTCGGTCAAGGAAATACCCTACCACAACATTTTTCCATCTCTTATAGCCTATTTCTGTAATCCCATTAGGTATGTTAGCTGGGCTCGGGCATTGATCGATAGTACACCTTTCTATTCCTATTCATTTTCTTTATTCCAATTTGGCTGGTTCACCCGCATTGGAAGTCTCGGATGAAGCTCAGATATTTCACCAGAACATGAAGTGCTTAGAAAACACATTTCATAGGGTTGCCGGACCCTAGAAAGAGTGAGAAAATCAGTTGACTGGCTCACGTAGTACTAGATAGATACTTGACTTCCTTCAGAGAAATACATTCCCTAGAAAATGACTGACTCTCATGGTTCGCTACTGACTTCCTTCAGTGAGGACTTACCGATCACTCCATTGGAACTTCGACTGATTCTGCCACAGAACTAATCCCGTGCCAAGTGGCTCAATAGACTCTCTCTTTACCTTCCCCATCTGACCCACTCCTCCTTCTGCGGAATCCCCTTTATAACTAGACTCGTGCAATTTCTAATCAGTGGCTTCCTTCCTTGAGATATCGCCCATCGCCTGAGATGGAGCCTAGCTTTCTGACTGGGCAAGCAGAATGTTGTCCCCAATTCTCCTTCCCTCAACAAATGCCGTTTGCTGCTTACATCCGCGGTGGGGCAGGACTGGCTTGATCCTATTGGCAATGATCTTGGAAACGTGTTCAGTTCTTTATATCACCCCTCGTCCTTTTTGCTTGCTTTATGGTGCCTACTAGTCGATCAGTCCAATCTTATCTGCGTTCATCCCCCGCTGCTTGTTCTGCTTAAGATTTTTAGGTTCTCTATCTCATATAAAAAATGGTACCAAGAATTCTTATCCATAGCGTTCTGTCAGATAAAATATGTTATAAAAGAAGTAAAACTTGGTATAACATATTTTATCTGACAGAACGCCATTTCTAAGATAAGAGATAGGGTACTCCTTCCAAGCTTCAGAAATCGATTCTGCCTCTATTTCCGAGCGAGCCAAATGCAAAGAACCCAAGTGAGTAGATCTGGTTACCTTTTCTAATACGTAATACGAGGAGGCAATGAATATGGAATGGTTGTATACCGAGGCAATGCTATTCTTCTTTTCAGACAAAAGCCTATTCTTTATGGTGTGCCAGTTGTTGATCATAATCCCTAAAGAGGTGACGGGGGCGGAAAGTCAATCAGATAAGATAAGAAGATAAGGGACAAGAGATAGCGATTCCGTGGTTCGGCGGGTAGAGGAGATCATTTCTACTTTCGATATACTTCACCGCGTCCCACCTAGTTGGACCGGAATGGACTTGTTCCCCCGGAGAAGACGGAGAGGCCTAACAAAGGGCCTGATCAACCAAAGACTGACGGAAGAGGTTTTTATTCCTAACAGGCTAATTGAACAGGCGCCGAAAGCAACTGTACCGACGCGGTTCAGAAGCTACAGCCACTTAATTGACAGATGAAGGTCAGAAGCTTCCCCTATCAATCAGGGGAGGGACTAGATTGTTAAGTTTAAGAAATCCCTGACCTACTTGACTTGTTCTACCTGACGCCATTGTCCGATCTGGATTTGAAGGCAGGTGGGCTTGAAGTCAAAGAAAGAAAGCAACTGGAGTTGAAAGAATGGGGCCTTGATTATCTATTCTATCCCGCAAGGCCGAGATTAGTGATTCTCGTCGCTAAGCGAAGACTCTAACAGAACAGAGTAGCGTACCAAACCAAAGGGCAGTCCCGTCGGATCAAAGGAAGGTCAGACTAGCAACGGACGAAGCGGGTGAAGAGCTTAGGTATAGAAAGGGACAAAGAGCTTAGCCGCCAAGCGAAGGGGCAAAGAGGCTAGGAGCCGAATGGCCACTTGACTATCTACTACTAGAATAGAATAATGAGTGTGATAGCGCCAGAAGAGAAGCTATCAGCAACTGTCACACCAGAATGAGCTGATCGGGTAAGCACGGAGAAAGCTTGCGGAGAAGCCTTCACACCCCAAACAGTTGAGGGAAGAGAGGCGAAGCCAAGGGGCACGAAAGCAAGTGTCAAGTGTAGGTCTCCCATTCTTCCCCTGAAACCGGCATGGCTACAGTCAGACAGTCTAGATAGAAGATAAGGGTCGAAAGAAGAAAGTCTAGACTTTTCTCTTTTTCATAGTGAGAGCTGTTTGGTTATTAGTCACTTTTCTCGCTCCTCAAGAAAGACGGCTAGAAACTTCCTATTAGGAATGGCTTCCTTTCAGGTTGTGTTGTTACAGACCAGACTGTTCTAACAGGGCAGGGGAGACGGAGAAGTAATCTCATACAGTACAGCTATGATCGGGCAATAGCGCAGATAAGATCAGACTGAATGTGTGAAGGATATGGTTCTGGTTCTCTTCTGTCCCGTTCCTTCAATCAAAGAAGATGACATGCCCAGGGCTAGTGCCAGCGCATAGTCAGAGTCTTCCCTGCGTGCCTAACATCCACTTCTTCTAGTCGAGTGCCTTGCGGCGCCTTTAACCATGAGAGAAGGCGATACCGAAGAGAATAACTCAATGTCACTGGCTACTCCATCAACTCAATTTCGTTGCGTAAGTGAGGATGCCAGTCATCATAGTCTGAACTTGAAATCTTTCGTAGGCTCATCTCGTCGATTGGCATTCCGATCCTGGTCATTCATAGTTCATAGATAGTCGGCACTTTTAGTCATAGGCTAGCGCCCATTCCTGATAGCCGCAGCTCTGCCCCTTCCCTATTCCATTAAAGAATGAATGGGAATTGATCTGACAACGGCTGGGCAAAATCCATCTCTTTCCATCTCTATTTTCGCTAAACTTGCTTGCTTTCATGAAGCCGACCTTAACAGACATCTCTTCCATTTTCGTAGATGGTCCGGTGAATCAATTAAATTAGATGCCGCTTACCTAGATGCGGTGCTTGTCCCTCGAAGCGAAGGTAAAGACCAAGACATTGGTGATTCTTAATCTGACCGCACTTCCCTCAGGTCGAACGGCTATCGATCCTGGCCCGATGAGAAAAGGGTTGAACTCATGCTTGCCTTAACCTCTTAGCGAAGGAAATCGGTGTGCTGATTGGCTCGGGTCATTTAGGTGTGCATGTCTTTTGTAATTCTCTAGATGGGATCCTTGACCTGCTTCAGCAGGATGTTGTTGGGGTTGCCATGCCCCGGTTTGTTCGCCTGTAGTTGTTGTTTCTTTTTGGCTTTTTAGCCCCTTAAAAAGATCGCTTTTCCCTCCTAAGTGAGAGTTCAATCCTGCCAGTTGATCATTTTCCCCGTCTTTTTGTTCATCAATGCTTTTCCACTCGGCGACGTCCATTTCAATCTTTCAAGTTTTTAAAACCCCTGGATTTTTGGCTAGAAGCCCCTCTCCTTGGGAGCCAGTCTCCGTAAGTGGCATTCCTAGTAGCAGTAGAAGTACCTCTTAGGAAAGCGCTTGTTGTCACCGGGAGAGAAAATAGAATATCCGGATGTGAAAACGGCCTGAAAAGGTCTAATTTCAATTACTTTGACCATTGGTCGGTTCGGCCTAAGGAGTGTGCTGGCACTATCAGTAGTCAAGACGAAGAAGTCGGGCTAAGGACTCTTTACCCTCGATTCTTAGCATCTCAAGGAGACGATCCTCTGGAGAAGAACATCTGAAACTCTATCTCTTGAAATGAATACCCCTTCCTTGGCTTATGCCATTTACCTGAACAAGCAAAGAAAGACTTCAAAGAAGGTAGGAACTTACTCCTCTTCTCCTTCGATACGTGCCTGCTACTGCAGCAGCTAGAGAGGTACGGATTCGGACATGGGAGCATTAGGAAGATTCTTTCTAGCTTATGTGATTCACTCCTTAAATTAAATAAGGTAGTTGGCTTACTTGCTTTTGAGAGGACAGGTTGTTTACGAAGAGAAGACAGACGCAAGACTCATCCCGATGGATGCGAGACAGCAGAGGATGTGGGAGCTTTCTTTCCCAGAATAGAAGAAAAAGAGATCAGCAACTTTGACTTAGCCCAAGCAATGCCCTTGGGATTACTATTAAAAGGTAGGTTCCCAAGTAACCCCTTAGCTATCCCCAGGTGGTGGACCAAGCAGAGCTTTGGCCCTCGCTAGCGTTATTCCTCCGATTCGGTTTGGGGCTCAGAGTAATGTATTTATTCACTATCAGATAATAGTTGTAGTCCTTTAATTTAAAGAAAGAATCCTGGAAAGAAGCTCTTTTTCTATAGGGGAAATTCTCTCTAAGTCGAATCGGTGGAATGCCCTGCTTCCGGCTAAGTATACAGAGTTGGGTTCGGGCGGGCTTCTTTCTTTCCCGGAACCGCCGTCCATACATTGCCCATATACGATGGACCAGCAGTTCTTAGACTTCATAGACGGAGAGCCTTTGCTTTGTTATATATCCAAGAGGGTCCGGCCATTCCACACGCTGCCTAGCAGAGGCATGGTTTTTCTTTTAGTTAGTTAAAAGAGAAAAAGGGATGATGGGTGCTTTTTTATAAATAAATAGAATAGAAGAGATGAAGTCCGTCATTTAGAGAGAAGAGATGGCTTTGGAGGAGAAAGGAGCGGGTCTCAGATCTTTTGCTCCGCCTTACAGCCTTAGTTTGCACCGTTTTTCTTCCTCACATGGACTAATAACAGGTTCCGAATTAGTTGTCCGAAATAGATCTGGTGCTCTCTCTTCCCCTCTAGTAGTGCTATTCTCGAATGAATGTAAGAGCTTTTCCAACCTCTTTCCCTTCGATACGTGCCTCCCGATCGGAAAGGAAGGAAGTGCCACATCTGTGTCAATTGGATGCTTCCTGTACTGCTGCTATTGCCCAAGGATTCTAAACCTTCGATGAGGTGAAGGCACGTATTCGGATCTCACCTTTCATTGATAGTTACCCGTCTCCATCCAGAGAGCTAGCTGTTAGTCTTTCTCGACCCGCTATCTTACTTGAATGAAAGAAAGAGAAGAATCATTATATTTTAATGTACAAAGGCCATTACTCGATGGTATCCGCTCATGGATGGTAGTTGACTGATTGGAGTCAGTTTCAGTCTTTCTAGTAGTTGGAGTTTGTGGAACAAGTTGTAGAGATCCCATCGTTTCTATGTGGAGAATCCACACCAGTAAGAAATAGCTTTAGTTGTTGGTGGAAGTGACCTAGATATTTTTATAGGTCCTTGCCCCTTTCTTTTTCTTCCGCTAGGTAAGTTGGGAAGTCCTTAATAAGGCAGGGGAAGTCGAGTCCCTTATCTTCGACAAGCCTCGATCTGCGCTTTCACTTTCGCTTTAAAGAAAGAATCGCTGAAGACAGATTCTTTTTATCGGTTGAGTAAGGGCGAATTGCTCCTCTTCTTTATTCTGTAATACCGATAGTGATACGACCAACCTCAAGCGGAAGTAGTTCGGAGCGTCTCTTTCTGTGCTGTTATGATTCCATGATCTTCTCTGAGGTAGACCTGCTTATCTACTCTAACAGTTCGCCTTCAGCTCACCTTGGATACTCCAACCCTTGGTCAAACACTTGAAGATAGTCCTATCAACACGAGCTATTGTCCTTTGATGCTGGATACGCTGGTGTAGATTTCTTTTCTGTAATTGGATTAGAATAATATAAGTAGTGCTAAAGTCGATGCGCTAAATGAGAGTTCGAGGTGGGATGAGTAAATTAGCTCGAATTGATTAGTGCATCTGCTTCTATTTTCGTAGTGAATCATAGCGACTCGTCCCGTGTCAATAAGGTCTGAGGAAGGCTATGAGCCAGGATTAAAGCGCCTTTACCACTGCTCATGGTCCGAGGGACGAGGGAAGTGGAATGGCTTAGTACGCGCCTGCTTTTGAGAGCCTTTCTGCCCTGAGGAGGCCTCATTTCTGGGGCATCCAGAAAAGCCATCCCATTCAAGCCTATCGGGTTCCTTTATTTGAGACTCTTTCTCCTATGGGGATGATGTGCGCATGTTGGCTACTCCGCTTGAGTAGTGCGTTCACTACCAAAACTGATTAAAGATTAAGGATTTTGTACTTACAAAGGTAAAGGTTCACGTCTTCGTAACTAATCAAAGCATTGGAATGAAACCGTGGGCTTACAGGTATAGATAGCTTGGTTTTGGAATAGATAACACCTTCCTAAAGAGTCGGTCGGGGTGGGCTAAGCTAATCAGCAGGCTTATTCAGACATGCTTATGGGCAGTGGGCAGATAGCAGATATTGATTCAAAACTCTTCCTTAGTGGCTTAGCCGACCTACCTTCGTTGAGGAGCTACAGACTTTAATAAACTGCCATAGCTTGCCGCTACGCCCCTGACGTTCTAACAGCTATCTAGTTCTACCAGCTAGAAGCCGGAGATGGTCTCAGTCAGCTAATCGGAAGGCTTATCCGCACATGATAGCGGCATTCTGACCTAAAGGTAAAGGGCGGGCCTTACTTCAGTAAATTAAAACGTTCGATAGAAGCCCCCCACGGAGCGCTAAGAAGCAAGGGATATTCACTCAGCAGAAAGGGCTGCTACGTTAAGAACCTCGCCTTATCTAAGTGTGCTAGGGCCATTAGCCCACTCACTCCCCTTTTCTTTTTATGTGCAGCCTCTCTCTTATTATACGATGCATCTGATTCACTGTCAAGGACCGTCTATTCACCAAAAGAAAGAGCTTAAACGGCTCAAAGACTAGGAGCGGATACGATCACAGTAAAGTAAGAGGGTTTCTTCCCCTTCATGTGCAGCTCCTTCTCTAAGACATTTGGCATCTGTCTTATCTGTCACCTCTTTTACCCTTTGAACAGCAACCCGAAACAGGCATACAAGCAGGTCAGCTGGTCACCTCACTTCTTTGTCTGCTCTGGTCAGGAACACAATCAAAGGAAGGGGCAAAAAGCTTTCCTACGGTCACTGTCTTTGAGTATGTATAGAATAGGAAAGCAGGCAATCGGGCTTGACTTTTTAGCCAGTTTATACAGTCCGACATCGTGAATTCACATAGAGTAACCTACTTCTCTTCCGTAGAAGACCAAAGACACCATTCTTTCTCCTTGTCCTTGAGTCGATTCATTCCGCGTTGGATGAGTCTAATTCGATGTCGAAATCGAATATAATATATAAATTAAAAATAAATTAGAATACGATAATTCCTAAACGAAAGAGAAAAAATAGTTTACGAGCAAGCCAAATCCCTGTTAATGAGTCACCATTACTAATAAGTCAAGAATAATCCAAACCTTCCTTTCCTCTTCTTTTTCTACCCTTTCTTGATCTAGCTTTCTGACTAACTGAATAGACAAGAGACCTGGATCCCAATCCTTAGCGGTTCCTCTAGGTGAAATATTCCTATCCATCTCATGATCATCACTATGAAGAAGGAGCTCTCCCATAGCATAGGGTCTCTTTCGAGAACCTCTGTTCTAGTGAAAGCAAAGCCCATTTCCTCCATGGCTTATATAGAAAAGTATCTAAGCCTATTATATTAAAGGAGTCCTAATTAGACTCCTCTCTTCAAAAGCCAGAAGGAATCTCAAGGAATAAGCCCTCCGTAGGGCTTACCAATGTAACTGGCTTAGATGGCATTTTAACAGTTCAATGCTTCCCGCTTTAATAAGATATTAAAAATACCTTAGTCTTAGTAATCACTTTACAAAGGCCAAGAAAAGAAATCTCTCCCAGGTAAAGAGAACTCCTAAAAGGCTTACCGGTCAAACCCCCAAAAAGGGAGCTCGCATGCCCCTAGCTGCCCGGAAAGGAAACTAAATACTCAATAGCAATTCGCTCAAAGGTAGAGTGACTCCATTCAAGGGACCGAAAGCAATAGAACGATTTTCTTACTTATCTCTTATCTTAGGGCAGCAGCAATCTTTAGATAGCTCTATAGGTATATCCTACTTGGGAGAGCTCTTTGAATACACCACCACGACGAAGGCCGGTGAGAGTGGGACTCTTATTGACACTGGGAATACTGCTACGAAAGCTGCTTCAAGAGAAGTAGGAGAATATCTAGAGATTGCTGGAAAGAGACTTCTAGCCAGGTTTGCTCACATTCCCGGAGCTCCTTCGTACGGCTTAAGGGATAGAAGAAGAGGTGTTTGCAAGAAAAGGTTTGACATTCTCATCCCCTGTTCACGAATCAGGAAAGCGTGCCTGGAACTGAGTACGGCTAACCGCTTCTTGCTAACAAAGTTGTCCAATTCAATGAATGTGTTTGCGTCCTCTCTTCTTAGTCTACGATTATCCCTGCTCTTCCTCAGATGTGGATATCTTTACCTGGTCGAAAGTAGAAATGTGTGATTGGCTTCGTCCCGGCCTTCAATAAATAGCAGTTGATTCGTGAATACCGTATTCCATAGTTGCCAAAGAGGCCTTTTCTTCCTCACAGCGCATTCTCTGCTCTAGCACACCGGAAACTCTCACAGTAAGAGTGGATAGGCTTACACCGGTGGCAGAGATCGAACTAAAGGCAAAAGTTGGAACCGGCTAACTAGATCCAATGAAGATAGTTTCTGTTGTTGACTTCCACCCTAGGGAAAGGCCTTAGAGTTAGCCTGCTCCTCTTGATTCATAAGCAGTCCACCATCTCCTTACTTCCGAAGACGACGGGTTCTTTCCTTCGCCTCTTCTCTAAGCATCCAGGGCACAGTCTCAAGGCTTTGAAGGAAAGGTTCACTTCGGCTTAGATTCCGATTCCGGGTCTTTCTTTTAAACCTCTTCCATGCCACCCTCTTGAAAAGCAGTTGTCCAAGTCAACGAAGAGGAAAGACGCTTTATATACCGACCTTACTAGTGCCTTTTTTCACCCTCCCCTCCCTGGCATCTTTGACAGATGTCCATACTCTCTCAAATCATGAACATGGACCCTATAGTTAAGTTATGGCGTACTTTGCTTTGCTGACCGTTCAAAGGACCATTGGAAATCCGATATCGAGATGTCTTTAAGCTGGGTGCTGTGAAATCGAATTGATGTGGCACTTTTTTTAATGGGTTGGGGTTCAGTGTCTCTCTCTATATAAAGGAGAATGTTCAAAGCGGGGTAGAGGAAAATCATCAGGCTCATGACCTGAAGACTTCATCATGTCCCCGCCTACTCACTGGATAGGATATGGTCTGTGTGCCGCGAGTGCTCCGTCTTTCTTTACTTAAAAAAGGAATTGATAGTCTTCAGGCTCAAGGCGATAGGCCAGTGACTATCTAGCCCCGGAGTCTTTCTCTCCGTCAAAGGAACTCTTTCTTGAACAAGCACGGCGCTATCAGGACAAAATCCTAGCAGAAGCAGAAAAAGAGGAGTGATTGTGGTCTTCGATTCGAATTCGATTTCGGTCTTAGTCTCAGTGTGGCTGATCATGCTCGGCAGACCAGCGTCCCATAATTCATGGTGATGGTGGGCGAAGATCTATAGTACTTTCCTTACTACCATGGTAGCATGAGCGTTCGCCTTTAGTAAGGAATAGCATTAGATCAAGGTAGCGCTATCTTATAGCATAAGATAACCAACCATTGTTTACCTTACCATTTAATACGTTTTTCCCAAAATTCCTTAGACTGAGATAGCATGGTGAGCCCTTATAACTAAAGATCTATAGCTGAGTATAGTTGAGCCCTTGGAAGCTTTATAGCATAGCCTTTTATAGAGGAGCTGCTCGCCTGGTCGCCGAAAGCCCTCGTCGGTAGCCATGGTTAAGCAAAGGCTTCTATGGCTCTAAGGTAGTAGACTTGGCCGCGCATGAGATGTTAGCCTTTAGACCTTCCCCATGGACCGGGGCTAAGGGCCTAATTATGTTCCGCGTCGTCTTAGTCTTATCGCCTGACTATTTTATTAGTATAGAAAGAACGGGAGCCGGGCTTCTTCTAAGGCGAACAGCCCTATAAATTACGTAATGTTATTAATTTTCGTATTCATGTTTTTTTCTGCATAAAAGCAGCGTCTATTGGGTCTTTGTGGTGGTTGATAGATTCTCTTAGAACCAGGGCTCCCGTTTTTCGTATTATTCTTTCTGAAAGGAAGTAGTGAGAAACCACGGAGTTCCGGTTAGCATAACGTCCGATCGAGACAATAAATTCATGAGTCATTTCTGGAGGACGTTATGGAGGAGGGAACCGGCTTGCGCTTCAGTAGCGCCACCCACAAAGGGATGGTTAGATCGAGATGGTTGGTGATTTGTTGAGGAGCCTGGTAAACGGCAAGCCGAGACGCTGGGAGGTGGCAACAGCTGAGTTTGCTTATCCAAACTCGGTGAATAGAAGCACTGAGAGATCGCCTGGAAGACCAGAGGAATGAAAGAGTTGGCTCCGCCCGGAATAAGATAAGAGGAAAACTGCTTGGATATCAATGACTTTGCTAGGGTCGACTGCACGCAGAGGTGCGTGAGGGGAAGCAAAGCAAGGATAGAAATGTAAAGCCACGCTGGAGAGCGCAGGAGTTTGAGGTTGGTGATGAAGTGTGGTCCTGAGAAAGGAAGACAGGCAGAGAGACGCGGTCAATTGCGGCAGCGAAGGATTTTGCCATTTGTATCAAGCTCAAACTTCCTTCTTGCATGCGTGCCCCCCCGGAAGCTAGAATAAGAGGTCAAAATGGATTGTTAGCGTACTCAATCAAACGGGTGATTTTCTCCCCGACTACGGATCCCACACTACCCGCTATAAAGTCAGCATCCATAACCCCAAATGCTACAGGAATACCTTTATTTGGCCATTTGCGATCGAAACAACCTATGAAAGTTATTGCCTACATAACCTACTCTTCATACCAAGAGAGCCAGGTATCAGATCACTGTAGTTCGAAGACCCCTTTTGTTAAACCAGTTCCTGTACTCTTTTTGAATGAATTCCAGCTAGTAAAGTAATCTGGTAGAAAGGACCCACTCGCCCGCTCTCCCCTCGCCTAGAAGCTTCCAAACCCCAGGCATTGGCCATTAAAAAAGGACCAGCGCCGTTTATTTCACGGTAAAGGCAGGCCACACAAGCGACGTAGGTCTTCATTAGTGAAATGCTTATAGAATTTCCTATAAATGGAGGACTGGCGTTGGTGTTGAGTTAACTCTTGCAGAAAGGAATTCAGCTTCCTCTCTATGTGCTTGCGCTGAACAGCATCCCCGGGATTATCTACGGAGGCAACCTTCGCTTGAATGAAGGCGTCGGCTTCCTGCCTTATATTTTCATATGGCGAGACTTCCATTATTCTCGCGATATTCGGTTCCTGAATCATTAGATTGAAAAGTTTCTAATAGGCCCTTATTTTCCAAGACCCTCAATTCGATCTCTGTCCCATATTTGAAAAAAATGGTCAACGTTGACCGCTTGATCAAAATGCTCGCGCACAAGCCGTTCGTAATCACCGGGGTGAAGCTGAGGAGGTACGTTGAAGTACTGTTGGCCCTCGAGAAGGCGAATACGATGATAGATGGTAGCTTCGTTTTCCGCACCTGCTCTAAAGGTATGAATGGACTCAGAAGTGGATTCTGATTCGAGAGCAGGAAGGCTCAATTGCCTAGATTCCTCCCCACTTTCAGAAGATACATTCCAGATAAAAGTGGATACGGCTGTTGTCAGACCGGCGACAATCCAGTCCAAGATGAAGAAGCGAAAGAGGGAACATAAACTAGTCAGAAAA